TTGTTTGACATCTTCTATGCGAAAATGCTCCATTTTCATAAGATCTTCTTGGCTGTTATTCAAAAGGTCCAACAATGTATATATATTGGACCTTTTGAGGCAATTATAGATCCTGGGAGGCAATTCTGATTGGTCAATAAAAATCGATTTCAACGCCATTTTTTTTTTATTTTTTGTTAGTTTAGCCAATTTATCATAAAAGGTAAAAGGGGGTAAAGGAAACATGTGTTGATTGTCCTCTAAATTTAGATTTTCTTCTTTGGTATGTAAAAAGGGAATCAATAAATCAATCAAATTCCGGGAGGCTTCGTGAAGTGCTTCTTTAGGAGTTAAACTTCCATTTGTCCATATTTCGAGAAATAGTATTTCTTTGTTACCATTTTCATAAGAATGAATACTATGATTCGCATTTCGAACAGGCATGAATACAGGATCTATAGGATAACTTCCATCTTGAAAGGTATTTGGCGCTTTTATAAGATATCCGCGATTCTTCTCTATTTGTAATCCAATAACCAACTCAATGGGTTCTGTCAAGCTAGCTATATGCTGTGTATTATCGACGATTTCTACATAAGGCGGTAAGATGATATCTTGAGCAGTTACATATCCAGGCCCTCTGACACAAATAGACGCCTCACAAGTTCCATAGAGATTACTTCTCAATACGATTTCTTTCAAATTCATTAAAATTTCATGTACTGATTCTTGAATACCCATTATCGTAGAATATTCGTGTGATATTTTCTCAGATTTTGCGCGTGTGATACATGTTCCTTCGATTTCTCCAAGCAAAGCCCTTCGCATCGCAATGCCTATTGTGTCTGCTTGACCTTTCATAAGTGGAGACAGAATAAAGCGCCCATAAAAAAGACGCTTACTGTCTGCTGCTGATTCAACACACTTCCACTGTAGTGTCCGAGTAGATACTGTTATTTTCTCTCGAACCATAATAATATTATTTGATCAGATCATTGAATCATTTATTTCTCTTGTTTCTCTTACTATTGAAATATCTTCATTTTTTTTCTACACACGTCTTTTTTTCGGGGGTCTACAGCCATTATGTGGCATAGGGGTTACATCCCGTACGAAAGTTAATAGTATACCACTTCTGCGAATAGCTCGTAATGCTGCGTCTCTTCCGAGACCTGGACCTTTAATCATGACTTCTGCTCGTTGCATACCTTGATCTACTACTGCACGAATAGCATTTGCCGCTGCGGTTTGAGCAGCAAATGGCGTCCCTCTTCTTGTACCTCGGAAGCCACAAGTACCGGCAGAGGACCAAGAAACCACCCGCCCGCGTACATCTGTAACAGTCACAATGGTATTATTGAAACTTGCTTGAATATGAATAACCCCCTTTGGTATTTTACGTGTACTCTTACGTGAACCAATACGTCCACGTGAACCCTTTTTCGGTATAGCTTTTGCCATATTTTATGATCTCATAAATTTGAGTCAGAGATATATGGATATATCCATTTCATGTCAAAACAGATTCCCTATTTGTATATCAGGTCTTTAACGAGTCTGATTATCCTTGTCTTTGTTTATGTCTTGGGTTGGAACAAATTACTATAATTCGTCCCCGCCGACGGATTAGTCGACATTTTTCACAAATTTTACGAACGGAAGCTCTTATTTTCATATTTGCCACTCCTTACTTTAATTTTGAATCCACTTTTTGTAAGAATATAAGTTTCTTGAAATTTTCGATTTCGAATCGTATTCCTACGAAAGAAATGGTGAAGTTGAAAAACACCTAATCTTTCGAATCTTTGTTGCGGAGTCGATAAATTATACGACCTCTGGTTGAATCATAACGACTTACTTCAATTTTGACTCTATCTCCTGGCAGTATCCGTATAAAACTACGTCGGATCTTTCCTGAAACATAACCTAGAATCATATCTTCATTATCTAAACGAACCCGGAACATACCGTTGGGAAGCGATTCAGTAATTAAACCTTCATGAATCCATTTTTGTTCTTTCATTCCAGGTAAAACCCCCTTGAAGTATCAACTAGTGGAGGAAGAACCCTATTAGAGAACCCACCCCTTCTCTTTTCTTTTTCACAAATAAGAAGTTTCATATCGGATATTAGAAAGATTACCATATATAACACAAGATTTCTCCGCCTATTCTTTCTAGTCGAGCCTCTCGGTCTGTCATTATACCCCGAGAAGTAGAAAGAATTACAACCCCCATCCCACCTAAAATTCTAGGAATTCTTTGATAGTTAGAATAGATTCGTAGACCCGGCCGACTGATCCGTTTTAAATTTAAAAGATTTCTATAAGTCCTTTTCCTATTCCTTCTATGTCGTAGGGTTAAAACCAAAAAATATTTGTTGTTTTCTCGATGTTTTCTCACATTTTCGATAAAACCCTCTCGTAAAAGTATTTTAACAATACTTTGGCTGATATTAGTAGATGCTACTCGAACCACGCTTTTTCTATACATATCGGCATTTCGTATAGAAGTTATTATGTCAGCAATAGTATCACTACTCATGATTAATTAAAATTATTGGTGCCTCCAAATTTCGATATAATCAACATGTTTTTCTTTTTTTTTTTTTTTACGTGTTTGTTTATGAATATTAATTTTGAAAGGTATATACGTGAGAGAAAATCTACTAAATGAATCTTAATCTATTTCTTTTAAATACCCTACTATAACCATATCGGGGTCTCATTTTATAATACCTCGGGAGCTAATGAAACTATTTTAGTAAAATTGAACTGTCTCAATTCTCGGGCAATCGCACCAAAAACTCGAGTTCCTTTTGGATTTCCTTCTTGATCAATCACAACTGCAGCATTGTCATCATATCGTATTATCATACCGTTGTCACGTTTAAGTTCTTTACAAGTACGGACAATTACAGCTCTGACCACTTCTGATCTTTCTAGAGGCATGTTTGGAACTGCGTCTTTGATCACAGCAACAATAACGTCACCAATATGAGCATATCGACGATTGCTAGCTCCTATGATTCGAATACACATCAATTCTCGAGCCCCGCTGTTATCTGCTACATTCAAATGGGTCTGAGGTTGAATCATATCATTTTTTTATCTGTTTTTTACAATACAAAGGTCGAAGAAAAAAAGAAATATTATTTGTCCAAAAAAAGAAACCTGCACCCACTATTTTTAAGTAAGGCCTATTTCTTTTTTATCCCAAAATGATAAATTGAGCTCGTATAGGCATTTTGGACGCTGCTATTGAAATAGCCCTTCTGGCTATATTTTCTGTTACTCCACCCATTTCATAAAGGATTCGACCTGGTTTAACAACAGCTACCCAATATTCGGGAGAGCCTTTACCTGAACCCATACGTGTTTCTGCGGGTCTTACTGTAACCGGTTTATCTGGAAATATACGAACCCATATTTTTCCACCCCGACGTGCATTTCGTGTCATTGCTCGTCGACCTGCTTCTATTTGTCTAGATGTGATCCAAGCGGGTTCAAGTGCCTGAAGAGCGTATTTACCAAAACAAATAGTATTACCTCGATAAGATATTCCCTTCATTCTTCCTCTATGTTGTTTACGGAATCTGGTTCTTTTGGGGTTATAGTTGATGGTTTGTTTTGAATTCCATCTCTACTACAGAACCGGACGTGAGAGTTTCTTCTCATCCAGCTCCTCGCGAATAAAATAAATTCAAATTAAAGATTTTGAGTTCAATTTGAATTCTATTCAGATATAATATTATGCATAGATGTATTTAAATTTAATAACTGAATCATGGATTTCATTTAATCTAGATCAAATCTAGTCTATTATTAATTTGTATATCTTAATTTGTATATTTTGTTTGTATAGATAATTAAATATATTAATAACTATTTTTTCTTCTATTTATCTATATTAGAATGCTAAAAGGAATCTTTCTTTTGTTTTACTCTTTATCATATTGGATTGACCCAAATTTAGCAATCCAATAAAATAAAGTTTTCGCGGGCGAATATTTACTCTTTCCATTTCTATTTCAGTTCTATCATTCGTTCATAATTTTTCCGAATAGATGAATTGGTCTCTGGTCGGTTCCGCCATCCCGATCAATGAATCATTCGAATTCATTTTCATAGAATCTTTTGAATTCACAGGTTCCGTCGTTCCCATCGCTTCTTATTTAATGGTTAGGTCTGAATTCTACAATGGAGCTATTAGTTCTTGAGTCAATATTCTTAGTCTTTATTGGCTCGAAGCTCTTTATTTTTTGTTCGATGAGCAGATCCATTTAATGATGAATCCGTATTGATGCTTTATTACACAGATTTTTTATGAGATGACTCATAGACCTTACATATTGGAATTATATATCATCAATATTCTTTTTCTTTCTTCCTCTCATCCTTCCATTTATCCATACCCTTTCTTTTTTTTTTATTAACAATTTAGAAGCATATTTTTTAATAAATAATAAAAAAGATTTCAGTTGCTACAACAATATGAACAATATATCATATCTTGACTGGTTCTTTGGATCCAGATAATACGAAGTGATGAGTTGGTTATTACTTCTATAGTTATTTGTTTATACTATAGGGCTGGTTTTTATACTAACCCTCAAAAAACCAACGAGTCACACACTAAGCATAGCAATTCTATCAAAAGATTAATTGAATTTTTATTAAACCCTATAGAATTCTAATTTATAATTGTTCATTTTTTTTATTGAACAGAAAAGAAGAAATGAATTTCTCTTCTTTTGTTCCATTGCTGGATAGAATACAAAGGGAAATAAGGTTTATTATTCCCTCTCTATAAATATCCAAATTTTGATGCCTAATACCCCATAGATTGTTCGAACTGTATAGGAACAATAATCAATTTTAGCTCGAATGGTTTGTAGTGGAACCCTACCTTCTCTGATCCATTCAACACGCGCAATTTCTTTTCCGTCGATACGTCCTGCAATTTGCACTTGAATCCCTTTTGTATCTGCTTGTTCAGTTAATTCTATAGCCTTTTTCATTG